ACCATTAAACTATATTAACCATTTATTATCTTGCCCGAATTACATATATGAATAATCACCTATAATCTTATTAAAACATTCAAGAATTATACTCTAAAGTGTAGTTGCAGCAAGGATACTGGTTGAACCTTTATTTAATTCTTATTCTACCTAATGGTTGCGCGTTAAATTCACATATACCAGGACTCACTTACTCTGCAAGTCAAATTTGCGATGCAGTAAGAGACCACCATCAGTTGATTTCTTAAGGTTAACAGTCATTGATGGTCAGGGACAGAAATCGTAAGTATACCACGACTTGAATTATTCCTGGCATTTGGTTGTTGTGGAGTCCATATAATCCTTTACTCCCCATGCCGAGCATTCATTCTAAGGGGCATTTGATTAATGGTGGAGTACATATATCTCGTTACCCCCCATGCCGGGCGTTCACTCTAATGGGCTATGGTTTTTTTTTTTCTCTTTTCCTTTCAATAGACTTCTCACAGTGCACGTAATCTATGGTGAAAGGTGGGACTAATCCTAGGCTTTGGATAGGAAATGTGAAGTGTTGAAAAGATATTTATCGATGAGTTGCATAACTGATTTCAAGAGCATAATACTATCATTTTTAACTCCTAATTTTTCCATATGAGTCCCTTGGGTTTTTACGCGCGTTAAACCCCCCCTACCCCCCCAATACTCCTGACATAGCTATTAATCCTGTAAACCCCCCGGAAACAGGTAACTCTCGATTGTATTTTGGGGTAATATTTTTTTGCCAAAAAGTGTGTATTTACATTATTGCAATAATGCAAATGTTAACGTAGCTTAACTAAAGCATAACACTGAAGATGTTAAGACAAACCCTAGAAAGGTTTCGTAAACACAAAGGCTTGGTCCTGACTTTACTATCAATTTTAACTAAACTTACACATGCAAGTATCCGCATTCCCGTGAAAATACCCTACAGTTTTCTTTCTTGAAAACAAGGAGATGGTATCAGGCACAATGATTTTTAGCCCACAACACCATGCCAAGCCACACCCCCAAGGGAATTCAGCAGTGATAAAAATTAAGCCATGAGTGAAAACTTGACTTAGTTATAGTTAATAGGGCCGGCTAAACTCGTGCCAGCCGCCGCGGTTATACGAGGGGCTCAAGTTGATAGTCATCGGCGTAAAGCGTGATTAAAGAATAATTAAACTAAAGTGGAATGCCTCCATAACTGTTATACGTACCCGGAAGCAAGAACAACCCCTACGAAAGTGACTTTAATTTACTTGACCACACGAAAACTGTGACACAAACTGGGATTAGATACCCCACTATGCACAGCCTTAAACTTTGTTAGACAATTACAATATCTACCCGCCAGGGGACTACGAGCATAAGCTTAAAACCCAAAGGACTTGGCGGTGCTTTAGACCCACCTAGAGGAGCCTGTTCTATAACCGATAATCCCCGTTAAACCTCACCTTCTTTTGTTTTTTCCGCCTATATACCGCCGTCGTCAGCTTACCCTGTAAAGGACCATCAGTAAGCAAAATTGATATTATCCAAAACGCCAGGTCGAGGTGTAGCATATAAGAAGGAAAGAAATGGGCTACATTTTCTAATTCAGAAAATAACGGAAATTGCCATGAAACAGCATATATAAGGAGGATTTAGCAGTAAGCAGAGAATAGAGAGCTCTACTGAAACTGGCCCTGAAGCGCGCACACACCGCCCGTCACTCTCCCTGAACCACTCATATAACATTTATAATATAATTTTCGGATAAAGGGGAGGCAAGTCGTAACATGGTAAGTATACCGGAAGGTGTACTTGGTTAAACCAGAGTATAGCTAAAATAGATAAAGCATCTCCCTTACACCGAGAAAATACCCGTGCAAATCGGGTTACACTGATGCTCAAAAGCTAGCTTCTTTACCAATATAACAATAAAATATTAATACATTTTAATATACTAATAACAACAAACAAACCATTTCTTAACATCTTAGTATAGGCGATAGAAAAGAAAATATGTAAAGCTATAGAAAAAGTACCGCAAGGGAATGCTGAAAGAGAAATGAAACAACCTAGTTAAGCAAAAAAAAGCAGAGATGAAAACTTGTACCTTTTGCATCATGAATTAGCAAGACTTGATTAAGCAAAAAGATTTCTAGTTTAATACCCCGAAACTAAGTGAGCTACTCCGGGACAGTCTAAAATAAGGGCAAACACGTCTCTGTGGCAAAAGAGTGTGAAGAGCCCTGAGTAGAGGTGATAAACCTACCGAACTTAGTTATAGCTGGTTGCCTGAGAATTAAATAGAAGTTTAGCCTTTTCTTTTCTCATATTAAAATTGATCATAATCATAACATTTTAAATATAAAGAATAGTAAAGAGTTATTCATAAGAGGTCCAGCTCTTATGAACAAGAATACAACCTTACAAAAAGGATAATGAACATAACCATTCAAAGTTAATATTTAAGTGGGCCTAAAAGCAGCCACCTTAAAAAAAAGCGTTAAAGCTCAAATATATTTACACTTTTAATTTAGATAATAAAATCATAATCCTTTATATCTATCAGGCTATTCCATATATATGGAAGAAATTATGCTAATATGAGTAATAAGAGATAACCTCTCCAAGCATACATGTAAATCGGAACGGAAAAACCCCCGAAAATTAACCGGTCCCAAATAAAGAGGGAAATGAATTACAAAAAGAAAACTAGAAAATCTTACATTACCAAACCGTTAAGCCTACACTGGTGTGCACTTAAGGAAAGATAAAAAGAAAAAGAAGGAACTCGGCAAATATAACTACAAGCCTCGCCTGTTTACCAAAAACATCGCTTCTTGATATAAAAACATAAGAAGTCCCGCCTGCCCTGTGATTAAAAATTTAACGGCCGCGGTATCTTGACCGTGCAAAGGTAGCGCAATCACTTGTCTTTTAAATGAAGACCTGTATGAATGGCATAACGAGGGCTTAACTGTCTCCTTTTTCCTATCAATGAAATTGATCTCCCCGTGCAGAAGCGGGGATAAAAACATAAGACGAGAAGACCCTATGGAGCTTAAAACGCAAGAACAGAATAATATTCCTTCATATGAGCCAAAATATGAAATCCAATTATAAACCTGTTCAAATGTTTTTGGTTGGGGCGACCACGGAGTATAATTAAACCTCCACGAGGAATAAAGACATTCCTTTTCATTTAAGGGTGACAACCCTAAAAAACAGAACATCTGACCACCTTGATCCGGCAAAGCCGATCAACGAACCGAGTTACCCTAGGGATAACAGCGCAATCCTCTTTTAGAGTCCCTATCGACAAGAGGGTTTACGACCTCGATGTTGGATCAGGACATCCTAATGGTGCAGCCGCTATTAAGGGTTCGTTTGTTCAACGATTAAAGTCCTACGTGATCTGAGTTCAGACCGGAGTAATCCAGGTCAGTTTCTATCTATGAAATGTTTTATTCTAGTACGAAAGGATTGAATAAAAAGGGCCAATAATTTAATTAAGCCCTCCCCTAAACTAATGAAGACAACTAAATTAGATAAAAGGACATAAAAATTAAGGGAAGATAACCCTTTATTTATCCTGTTAAGGTGGCAGAACCCGGTTAATGCAAAAGACCTAAGCCCTTTGGATAGAGGTTCAACTCCTCTCCTTAACTCATGCTCTCCAACACTCTTTTATTTATTATTAATCCATTAATTATTGCAGTTTTTGTTCTCCTAGCAGTTGCACTCTTAACATTAATTGAACGAAAAGTATTAAGCTATATACAACACCGAAAAGGTCCAAACATTGTAGGACCTTACGGATTACTTCAACCCATCGCAGATGGTGTAAAATTATTCTTAAAAGAACCCATCTGACCATCTACTTCTTCCCCTTTTTTATTTTTAGTAATACCCATAATTGCTCTTATGTTAGCACTTACCATATGACTCCCTATACCTATCCCATTCCCTCTTGCCGATTTAAACTTAAGCATCCTTTTTATTTTAGCCTTCTCAAGCCTAGCGGTATATTCAATTTTAGGTTCCGGATGAGCATCAAATTCCAAATATGCTTTAATTGGAGCCCTACGAGCTGTAGCCCAAACAATTTCTTATGAGGTAAGCCTAGGGTTAATCCTTTTAAGTACCATTATTTTTGTGGGGGGCTTTACACTCCAAACTTTTGCTACTGCTCAAGAAAATATATGATTAATCTTCCCAACCTGACCCTTAGCCGCAATATGGTATATTTCTACATTAGCCGAAACAAACCGAACACCCTTTGACTTAACAGAAGGTGAATCTGAATTAGTATCAGGTTTTAATGTTGAATATGCAGGAGGACCATTCGCACTATTCTTTTTAGCAGAATACGCTAATATTATTCTAATAAATACACTATCTGCCATTTTATTTTTAGGGACATCTATACACCACCTTTCTCCAAGCCTTATAACAATAATGCTAATAATTAAAACAACACTTCTTTCCACAGTCTTCTTATGAATTCGAGCCTCATACCCTCGATTCCGCTACGACCAATTAATACACTTAGTTTGAAAAAACTTTCTCCCCCTCACTATAGCCCTTGTATTATGACACCTTGCCATACCCATTGCTTTCTCAGGATTACCCCCCCAATTTTAAACGGAGCTGTGCCTGAACAAAGGGTTACTTTGATAGAGTAAATAATGAAGGTGAAAACCCTTCCAACTCCTTAGAAAAAGAGGACTTGAACCCCCACTGAAGAGATCAAAACTCTTAGTGCTCCCACTACACCATTTCCTAGTAAAATCAGCTAAATAAGCTTTTGGGCCCATACCCCAAACATGTTGGTTAAAATCCTTCTTTTACTAATGAGCCCTTACGTCCTTATAATCATATTATTCACTTTAGGCCTAGGAACTACAATCACCTTTGCTAGTACCCATTGACTACTAGCCTGAATAGGCCTAGAAATTAATACACTAGCAATTATTCCTTTAATAGCCCAACAAAACCATCCCCGAGCCATTGAGGCAACCACTAAATATTTTATAATTCAAGCAACCGCAGCCGCAACATTATTATTTGCAAGTATAATCAATGCTTGATTAACAGGACAATGAGAGATCTCCCAACTAAATCACCCATTACCCCTTATCATCGCTACAATTGCCCTTTCACTTAAACTAGGGTTAGCTCCTATACATACATGATTACCTGATATTATACAAGGCTTAAATTTAAATACTGGACTTATCCTTGCCACCTGACAAAAATTAGCCCCTATTTCACTTCTCTTACAAATCAATAATAACTCTTACCTACTAATTATTTTAGGCCTAATATCAATTATTGTAGGAGGATGAGGAGGCCTTAACCAAACTCAATTACGAAAACTTCTTGCTTACTCCTCAATCGCCCATCTTGGATGAATAATATTAGCACTAAAGTTCTTGCCATCACTAACCCTAATAACACTCTTAATTTATATCGTAATAACATATTCAATTTTTAATATCTTTAAATTTAACAAATCAACTAACATTAATTCTTTAACCACCGCCTGAACAAAAAACCCCGCACTATCTTCAATTACTCCTTTAATTCTACTCTCCCTCGGAGGACTTCCCCCCTTAACCGGATTTTTACCCAAATGAATAATTATTCAAGAACTTACAAAACAACACTTAATCCTAGTAGCAGTAACAGCGGCTATGTCAGCCCTATTAAGCTTATACTTTTACCTTCGATTGTCTTATGCCATAACCTTAACAACTTCCCCTAATACATCTTTAAACTCCCTACCATGACGATTAGAAAACACAAGCATGAAATCCCCAACTGCAATTTCCATTATTTTTACCACTTGCATGCTTCCTCTCTCACCTATAATCGTTACAACCCTAATATAGGGGTTTAGGATAATATATTAAACCAAAAGCCTTCAAAGCTTTAAATAAGAGTGAAAATCTCTTAACCCTTATAAGACTTACAGGATACTAACCCACATCTTCTGCATGCAAAACAGACACTTTAATTAAGCTAAAGCCCTCCTAGATGAGCAGGCCTCGATCCTACAAACTCTTAATTAACAGTTAAGCGCTTAAACCAGAAAGCATCCATCTATCTTTCCCCCGCCTAGCCGGGGCTAAAATAGGCGGGGGAAAGCCCCGGCAGACGCAAACCTGCTACTTATGATTTGCAATCATACGTGCTTACACCTCAGAGCTTTGATAAGAAGAGGACTTAAACCTCTGTTTGTGAATCTACAGTCCACCGCTTATCTCAGCCATCTTACCTGTGACAATCACCCGTTGATTCTTTTCTACTAATCACAAAGATATCGGCACCCTTTATTTAATCTTTGGTGCTTGAGCCGGAATAGTAGGTACGGCTTTGAGTCTTTTAATTCGAGCTGAGCTAAGCCAGCCCGGGTCTCTTTTAGGGGATGATCAAATTTATAATGTAATCGTTACGGCGCATGCATTTGTAATAATTTTCTTTATAGTAATGCCAATCATAATTGGAGGTTTTGGAAACTGATTAGTTCCCCTAATAATTGGAGCACCTGATATGGCTTTCCCTCGAATAAACAACATAAGCTTTTGACTCTTACCCCCCTCTTTTCTGCTTCTTTTAGCTTCTTCAGGGGTTGAAGCAGGGGCTGGGACAGGTTGAACTGTTTACCCTCCGCTAGCAGGAAACATGGCACATGCTGGAGCATCCGTCGATTTGACAATTTTTTCTCTTCATTTAGCAGGAATCTCTTCAATTTTAGGCGCTATTAATTTTATTACAACAATTATTAATATGAAACCACCAACTATTTCACAATACCAAACACCTCTGTTCGTCTGAGCTGTAATAATTACAGCGGTTCTATTACTATTATCTTTACCCGTTTTAGCTGCAGGTATTACAATACTATTAACGGACCGAAATTTAAATACCACCTTCTTTGATCCAGCGGGGGGAGGTGACCCAATTCTTTATCAACACTTATTTTGATTTTTCGGTCACCCAGAAGTTTACATTTTAATTTTACCTGGCTTTGGAATAATTTCTCATATTGTAGCATACTATGCAGGTAAAAAAGAACCTTTTGGTTATATAGGTATGGTTTGAGCCATAATGGCTATCGGATTACTAGGCTTTATTGTTTGAGCTCACCACATATTTACAGTAGGCATAGATGTGGACACCCGAGCATATTTTACTTCTGCAACTATAATTATTGCTATTCCAACTGGGGTAAAAGTTTTTAGCTGATTAGCCACCCTTCATGGAGGATCCATTAAATGAGAAACCCCTCTTCTCTGAGCATTAGGTTTCATTTTTCTTTTTACAGTGGGGGGTCTTACAGGTATTGTCTTAGCTAACTCGTCACTTGACATTGTTCTTCATGATACTTACTATGTAGTAGCACATTTCCACTATGTTTTATCTATAGGAGCTGTATTTGCCATTATTGCCGCATTCGTACACTGATTCCCTTTATTTTCAGGTTATACCTTACATGAAACATGAGCTAAAATACACTTTGGGATTATATTTTTAGGAGTTAATTTAACATTTTTCCCACAACATTTCTTAGGTTTAGCAGGAATACCCCGACGATATTCAGATTACCCTGATGCATATACTATTTGAAATACAGTTTCTTCTATTGGTTCCCTAATTTCCTTAATTGCCGTAATTATATTTTTATTTATTATCTGAGAAGCATTTGCAGCTAAACGTGAGGTTCTTTCAGTAGATTTAACCCAAACAAATGTTGAATGACTTCATGGTTGCCCTCCTCCTTATCATACCTTTGAAGAACCCGCCTTCGTACAGATTCAACAACCACAAAACTAAAACGAGAAAGGAAGGAATTGAACCTCCGTAAATTGGTTTCAAGCCAAACACATCAAACCCCTCTGTCACTTTCTTTATAAGACCCTAGTAAAAATAATACCTTGTTTTGTCAAGACAAAATTGTGGGTTAGATTCCCACGAGTCTTATATAATGGCACACCCCTCTCAACTAGGCTTTCAAGATGCAGCTTCTCCTGTAATAGAAGAACTTTTACATTTTCATGATCACGCATTAATAATCGTTTTTTTAATTAGTACTCTTGTACTTTACATTATTGTCGCAATAGTAACAACTAATTTAACCAATAAATTTATTTTAGATTCTCAAGAAATTGAAATTATTTGAACATTACTTCCAGCAATAATTTTAATTCTCATTGCTCTCCCATCACTCCGAATTTTATATCTTATAGATGAAATTAATAATCCCCATCTCACAATTAAAACTATTGGACATCAATGGTATTGAAGTTATGAATATACAGATTATGAAGCCTTAATATTTGATTCTTACATAATCCCTACTCAAGATTTAACACCTGGTCAATTCCGACTATTAGAAGCAGATCACCGAATAGTAATTCCTGTTGAATCACCTATTCGGGTGTTAGTATCTGCAGATGACGTTTTACACTCATGAGCAGTTCCAAGCCTTGGAGTTAAAATAGATGCAGTCCCAGGACGTTTAAATCAAACAGCATTTATTATTTCACGACCTGGAATTTTCTTTGGACAATGCTCTGAAATTTGCGGGGCAAATCATAGTTTTATACCTATTGTTGTCGAAGCTGTACCTCTTAAACATTTTGAAAATTGATCATCTTTAATACTTGAAGACGCCTCGCTAAGAAGCTAAACAGGTACAAGCATTAGCCTTTTAAGCTAAAAATTGGTGATTCCGACCACCCCTAGCGAAATGCCCCAACTAAACCCTGCCCCATGATTTATAATCCTAATTTTTGCTTGAGCAATTTTTTTATTTATTATCCCACAAAAAGTTTTAGCACATAACTATCCTAATGACCCAGGGTTACAAGATTTAAGTAACTCAAAAACAGAACTCTGAAACTGACCATGATATTAAGCCTTTTTGATCAATTTATGAGCCCTGTTCTTTTAGGTATCCCACTAATAGCATTAGCTTTATTATTACCTTGACTCCTTATACCAAAACCTTGTTCACGCTGATTAAATAACCGTTTCACCACAATACAAAGCTGCTTTATTAATATTTTTACAAAACAAGTTTTCTTACCTATAAGCTTAGGAGGACATAAATGAGCACTTTTACTTACATCCTTAATACTCTTTTTAATTACTATTAATATATTAGGCCTACTCCCATATACATATACACCTACAACACAACTCTCTCTTAATTTAGCTTTCGCAGTCCCCATTTGATTAGCCACTGTAATCATCGGTATACGAAATCAACCCACACATGCCCTTGGACATTTACTACCAGAAGGTACACCAACTCTTTTAATTCCTGCATTAATTATTATCGAAACTATTAGCCTGTTTATTCGACCATTAGCCCTTGGTGTTCGACTCACAGCTAACCTCACAGCAGGACATCTTTTAATTCAACTTATCGCCACTGGAGCCTTTGTTCTTCTTAATCTTTTTCCAACCATTGCATTACTAACAACAATCCTTCTTTATATATTAACTCTACTAGAAGTAGCTGTAGCTATAATCCAAGCATATGTCTTCGTACTACTTTTAAGCCTTTACTTACAAGAAAACGTATAATGGCCCATCAAGCACACGCATATCATATAGTTGACCCCAGCCCGTGACCCCTTACAGGTGCAGTTGCTGCCTTATTAATAACCTCTGGATTAGCAATTTGAATACATTTCCATTCCAGCATTCTTCTAGTTTTAGGATTAATTCTCACCTTATTAACAATATATCAATGATGACGAGATATCGTACGAGAAGGAACATATCAAGGACACCATACCCCTCCTGTTCAAAAAGGTCTCCGCTATGGTATAATTTTATTTATTACATCTGAAGTATTCTTCTTTTTAGGTTTCTTCTGAGCTTTTTATCATTCAAGCCTGGCACCAACACCAGAACTAGGGGGATGTTGACCTCCCACAGGTGTCTTAACATTAGACCCATTTGAAGTACCCCTTTTAAATACTGCCGTCCTTCTTGCTTCCGGGGTTACCGTAACCTGAGCACACCATAGCATTATAGAAGGCCAACGAAAACAAGCCATTCAAGCACTAACTTTAACTATCATTTTAGGTTTTTATTTTACAATTTTACAAGCAATAGAATATTATGAAGCCCCTTTTACAATTGCAGACGGTGTATACGGTTCAACCTTTTTCGTCGCTACAGGTTTTCATGGTTTACATGTAATTATTGGCTCTTCATTTTTAGCAGTATGTCTTTTACGACAACTTAAATTTCATTTTACATCAGAACATCATTTTGGATTTGAAGCTGCCGCTTGATACTGACACTTTGTAGATGTTGTATGACTTTTCCTTTATATTTCAATCTATTGATGAGGCTCATATCTTTCTAGTATACTTCAGTACTAATGACTTCCAATCATTTAGACCTGGTTAAAACCCAGGGAAAGATAATGAATATAATCGCAATCGTACTAGTAATTTTTTCAACACTTTCCATTATCCTCGCCTTTGTATCCTTTTGACTCCCCTTATTAAACCCCGACAATGAAAAATTATCCCCCTATGAATGTGGTTTTGACCCCATTGGCTCAGCTCGACTTCCTTTCTCCATACGATTCTTCTTAGTCGCTATTCTTTTTATTTTATTTGATCTAGAAATTGCTTTACTTCTTCCCCTTCCATGAGGAGATCACCTTCCCAATCCTCTAACTTCATTTATGTGAGCATCTTTAGTTCTCATTTTATTAACACTTGGACTAATCTACGAGTGATTACAAGGAGGGTTAGAATGAGCCGAATAGGTAATTAGTTTAAAAAACATTTGATTTCGGCTCAAAAATTTATGGTTAAAATCCATAATTAACCTAATGAACATCACCTTATTCATTTTTTTTTCAATATTTACATTAGGTCTTGCAGGATTAACATTCCACCGAACTCATTTACTTTCTGCACTTTTATGTCTTGAAGGTATAATATTATCACTATTTATTGCCTTATCACTCTGATCAATACAATTAAATTCAATTAATTTTGCAACCTCTCCCTTAATTCTTCTGGCTTTTTCGGCCTGTGAAGCAAGTGTAGGGCTTGCCCTACTAGTCGCTACTGCACGAACACATGGCTCAGATCGATTAAATACCCTTAATCTATTACAATGTTAAAAATTATTGTTCCCACAACTATACTGCTTTTATCCACTTGATTGGTATCCCCCCGACACATTTGATCAACCGCTCTTTTATACGGTCTTACCATTGCACTAGTCAGTTTTAGCTGATTAATTCCCTCCACCATAACTAGTTGGTCTTTAATTAATTCCTATTTAGCCACAGATCCTTTATCAACACCCCTTTTAATTTTATCTTGCTGGCTTCTACCTCTCATAATCTTAGCCAGCCAAAAACATATTTCTACTGAACCTACAACCCGACAACGAACTTACATTTCTCTTTTAATTTCTCTTCAGATCTTTTTAATTATAGCTTTCAGTGCAACAGAAGTAATCATATTTTATATTATATTTGAAGCCACTTTGATTCCCACATTACTTATTATTACTCGGTGAGGAAATCAAATAGAACGTTTAAACGCAGGGACCTATTTTTTATTTTATACATTAGCAGGATCTTTACCCCTTTTAGTAGCACTACTTATTCTTCAAAATTCAACAGGTACATTATCTTTTTTTACCTTAAATTACATACCCTCCTTTACCTTACTACACTCATCAGATAAAATCTGATGAGTAGGGTGTCTTCTAGCCTTCTTGGTTAAAATGCCACTCTATGGCTCCCACCTCTGACTTCCAAAAGCACATGTAGAAGCTCCTATTGCAGGATCCATAGTACTTGCTGCCGTACTGCTAAAACTTGGGGGGTATGGTTTAATACGAATTATAATTATTTTAGAACCCTTAACAAAAGAAATAGCATACCCATTTATCATTTTAGCCCTTTGAGGTGTAATCATAACAGGGTCTATTTGTCTACGACAAACAGATTTAAAATCTCTAATTGCTTACTCCTCAGTCAGCCACATAGGCTTAGTAGCAGCAGGCATTCTTATTCAAACCCCATGAGGCTTTACAGGAGCACTAATTTTAATAATTGCCCATGGTTTAACCTCATCCGCCCTCTTCTGCCTAGCCAATACTAATTATGAACGAACCCATAGTCGAACAATAATTTTGGCTCGGGGTTTACAAATCATTTTCCCTTTAATAACGGCTTGATGATTTATTTCTAGCTTAGCCAACCTTGCTCTTCCACCCTTCCCTAATTTAATAGGAGAACTAATAATTATTGTTTCATTATTCAATTGATCCCCTTGAACTATTATTTTCACAGGTTTGGGTACTCTAATTACAGCTAGTTATTCACTTTATATATTTTTAATAACACAACGTGGACCTCTCCCAAAACATATCATTGTAGCTGACCCAACTTATACCCGAGAGCACTTACTTATAATTCTCCACCTAATACCTCTTATCCTATTAATTATAAAACCTCAGCTAATCTGAGGGTGAATTGCTTGTAGATATAGTTTAAATCAAAACATCAGATTGTGATTCTAATAATAGAAGTTAAAATCTTCTTATCCACCGAGAGAGACATGATCGTAACGACAACTGCTAATTTTCGCCTTCTTGGTTTAACTCCAGGACTCCCTTAAAGCTTTTGAAGGATAATAGCTGATCCTTTGGTCTTAGGAACCAAAAACTCTTGGTGCAAATCCAAGTAAAAGCTATGAACAGTATTTCATTAGCACTAACATCAAGCCTTATTTGACTCTTAATTATTTTACTTCTACCGCTTACTAATACCATAAACATTTCTTCTTTACCCCAAAACTGATCACAAAAAAAAGTTAAAACAGCCGTAAAAATAGCATTTTTTATTTCGCTCTTCCCTCTAATAATTTTTATTGATCAAGGTTTAGAAACAATCACAACCACATGAAACTGAACAAATACTCTATTTGATATTAATATTAGTTTTAAATTTGACCTTTACTCAATTATTTTTATCCCCATTGCCTTATATGTAACCTGATCTATTTTAGAGTTTGCCTTATGATATATACATGCTGATCCATATATTAATTACTTCTTTAAAAACCTTCTTATTTTTTTAATTGCTATAATTATTTTAGTTACAGCAAACAATTTATTTCAATTATTTATTGGCTGAGAAGGCGTAGGTATTATATCTTTTCTCCTAATCGGCTGATGACACGGACGAAATGATGCAAACACAGCCGCTCTACAAGCAGTAGTATATAACCGAATCGGTGATATTGGATTAATCTTAGCAATAGCATGAACAGCCATTAATATAAATTCATGAGAAATACAACAAATATTTTTAATTTCAAAACAAATAGATATAACTATTCCTCTTTTTGGCTTGATTTTAGCTGCAACTGGCAAATCTGCACAATTTGGACTTCACCCATGACTACCCTCAGCGATAGAAGGTCCTACCCCAGTCTCAGCACTACTTCACTCTAGCACCATAGTAGTAGCAGGTATTTTCTTATTAATTCGACTATACCCTATATTTGAAGGTAACCAAACTGCACTTTCTACATGCCTTTGTTTAGGAGCAATTACAGCGCTATTTACAGCCACATGTGCACTCACACAAAATGATATCAAAAAAATTATTGCATTCTCTACATCCAGCCAACTAGGTTTAATAATAGTAACTATTGGGCTTGGACAACCCCAATTAGCCTTCATTCACATCTGTACACATGCTTTCTTCAAGGCCATACTATTTTTATGTTCAGGATCAATTATTCATGCCCTAAATGATGAACAAGACATTCGAAAAATAGGGGGCATACACAAACTAATACCTACAACCTCCTCTTGTTTAACTATTGGCAGCTTAGCTTTAACAGGAATACCTTTCTTAGCAGGATTTTTCTCAAAAGATGCTATCATTGAAGCACTAAACACATCATACCTAAACGCCTGGGCCCTCATTCTCACCCTAATTGCAACCTCATTTACTGCAGTTTATAGCTTACGAATCATTTATTTTGTCTCGATAGGAAACCCACGATTTAACGTCTTACCACCCATTAATGAAAACAATATTAAAGTAATTAAACCTTTAAAACGCTTAGCATGAGGAAGCATCCTGGCAGGCCTTTTAATTTTTTCTAACATTTTACCATTAAAAACCCCTGTAATAACAATACCCTTAGAAATTAAAATAGCCGCTTTACTAGTTACTCTATTAGGACTTATTATCGGATTAGAACTAGCAAAAATTACCTCCAAACAATATAAAATTATACCTAAACTGATCTTTCATAAATTTCCTAGCATATTGGGGTATTATCCAATAGTCTTCCACCGTTTACACCCAAAACTAAATATACGCTTAGGACAAACCATTGCTAATCAAATAATTGATCAAACCTGGTTAGAAAAAGTAGGACCTAAAATAACAGTCAATCTCAATGTACCTTTTACTAAAATAACAGATGACATTCAAAAAGGTTTTATTAAAACATATTTATCTCTTTTCTTTATTAACCTTTTAACTATGACCTTTATATTAATTTTACTAAACTACACGTAAAACACCCCGACTTATACCCCGAGTTAACTCAAGCACAACAAAAAGAGTTAATAATAAAACCCACGCTCCCCCCACCAAGACCCATCCCCCAGATGAATATATTAGGGCTACACCTCCTACATCACCCTGAACAATGTTAAAACTGCTATAATTATTTCATAAAACTAATAATCCACCAAAAAATTCTTCTAAAAACATGTATCCTATTAAACCAACTCATAACATGTAAAATATTATTGAACCAAGCACGTACACACTCCCTCACCCCTCTGGAAATGGTTCAGCCGCCAATGCTGCCGAATACCCAAACACAACCAACATACCACCTAAATAAATTAAAAACAAAATCAAAGACAGAAATGAACCCCCAAAATTTGCTAACACACCACAACCCGCCCCTGCTACCATTACTAAACCCAAAGCAGCAAAATATGGTGATGGATTTGAAGCAATTGCCGCTAATCCTAAAATCAACCCAAATATACACAAATAAATAACATAAGTCATAATTCTTACTAGGATTTCAACCAAGACTAATGATTTGAAAAACCACCGTTGTATTCAACTACAAGAACTAACCATGGCAAATCTACGAAAAACTCACCCTTTAATTAAAATCGCAAACGACGCTCTTATTGATTTACCCACCCCAGCTAATATTTCAGCTTGATGAAATTTTGGCTCACTACTTGGACTATGTTTAATTACACAAATCATTACTGGCTTATTTTTAGCTATACATTACACATCAGATATTTCCACCGCATTTTCTTCAGTTGTCCATATTTGTCGAGATGTAAATTATGGCTGACTTATCCGAAATATTCATGCTAACGGAGCATCCTTCTTTTTTATTTGTATTTATCTTCATATTGGTCGCGGACTATATTATGGCTCATACCTTTACAAAGAAACATGAAATGTTGGTGTACTATTACTATTACTTGTAATAATAACAGCTTTCGTAGGATATGTTCTCCCCTGAGGACAAATATCATTTTGAGGCGCCACAGTCATCACTAACCTTTTATCAGCAGTCCCTTATATCGGAAATAATTTAGTCCAATGAATCTGAGGAGATTTTTCAGTTAATAATGCCACCCTTACCCGCTTCTTTACATTTCATTTTCTACTTCCATTCATCATTTTAGCTACAACAATAGTACACCTAATTTTTCTCCACGAAACCGGCTCAAATAACCCTGTAGGTATTAACTCTGATTCTGATAAAATTTCCTTTCACCCTTACTTTTCTTATAAAGACTTAGTAGGATTTGTCATCCTTATCACAGCATTAATATCAATTTCTCTTTTTTCTCCAAACCTCTTAGGAGACCCAGAAAACTTCACCCCCGCCAACCCTTTAGTAACACCACCCCATATTAAACCAGAATGATATTTTCTATTTGCATACGCAATTCTTCGATCCATTCCAAACAAATTAGGAGGTGTTATTGCCTTACTTGCCTCAATCATAGTACTTATTCTCGTACCAATCCTTCATACTTCCAACCAACAATCTCTAACATTTCGTCCAATTAGCCAAGTCCTTTTCTGATTTTTAGTAGCGGATGTAATTATCCTAACATGAATTGGAGGCATACCAGTCGAAAACCCTTATATCATTATTGGACAAATCGCATCAATTCTTTATTTTTCTGTCTTCCTTATCTTTATACCAATCCTTAGTTTAATTGAAAATAAAGTACTCATATACAAACCCGACGAAGATTGCATTGATAGCTTAAATGATAAAGCATCAGTCTTGTAAACTGAATATGAAGGTTAAAATCCTTATCAACGCTCAAAGAAAAAGGAATTTAACCCCTGCCCCTAACTCCCAAAGCTAGGATTCTCACTTAAACTACTCTTTGACCGAACTCCGCCAATCACAAAAATCAACATTATTAAACATAAAATATGTATGTCAAGTACATATATGTATTATC